CAAGTGGTATTCAAGCTCTTATTTTTGCAACTTTAGCTGGGGCTTATATAGGTGAATCCATGGAGGGTCATCATTGATTAGTTTTCGAAATAGTCTTTTTTTTTAGCTTAGACCAAGGCAATGTATACATGGCTCAAGATAATCCACTTAGGGAACATAAATATACAAATACTCTAAAAATAAGGAAGGTATATACTATCTAGGGAGTAAGAGTAATAGGAAAAAAAAAAGATTACGCTATTAGGGAATTGTAAAAAAAGGAAAGAGATCTAAAAGATCTTTTTCCTCGCAATGATTGAACAAAAGAAAAAAACTAATAAATTACATGAACTTAGATTAATCAAATATTGATATTTCTATGCAAGGATTCGGACTAATGAATTCGTCCATTTAGATTGATTGTCTCCATGTGGGATAATTCTAAAAAGAAAGGGTTTACAAAAAACGAGAAAAAAAGATTGGTTAGGGTAGAGTGGAGTCAAATGTATTGAATCGAATTGTCTATAAGACAACCCCTGTGGATCTTTGGAAGAATGATTCTAGAATTCGATGGAATCCAAGATATGCATAATTGGTTTACGTTAGGGAAGAAACACATGTATATGTTATATTAGATATTAACTAGTTATATAGGAACTAAAGATATATCTAATCCGCCCGACTACTGTGAATTTAGATAGGGCTTACAATGGAAGTCCTTCTGTTTCGTCTGTAATGTCATTTTGAATTGAATTTTGAATGAACAGAGAGATTCAATCAAGAAAAAGAATGACGAATTCAAAGAATGCTTTAGAAAAAATAACGAAATGGAAGAACAAAAGTCGTATGGATTCACAAAAACTACGTGGATGGATAGGAACTAAAAAAGAGAGATTGAAGTAGTTCTGACGATTCAATAATATTATTACTTCAATTCGGAGTTTTTAGTTGGATAAATCTTAGCGATGGAATAATAAGTTATAATTCATTGGTTGATTGTATCATTAACCATTTCTTTCTTTTGGTGTGAGGAACTTATCATGAATCCACTGATTTCCGCCGCTTCCGTTATTGCTGCTGGGTTGGCCGTCGGGCTTGCTTCTATTGGACCTGGGGTTGGTCAAGGTACTGCTGCGGGCCAAGCTGTAGAAGGGATCGCGAGACAACCCGAGGCGGAGGGAAAAATCCGAGGTACTTTATTGCTTAGTCTGGCTTTTATGGAAGCTTTAACAATTTATGGACTGGTTGTAGCATTAGCACTTTTATTTGCGAATCCTTTTGTTTAATCCTAAAAAAATTACGTATTTTTTTTCGTATTTTATTTACTTGGACTTGCTGCTCTTGCTTTTTCGAATTATATGAAGCTTTCACTCCTACAATTACTTATTAGTTGGGACAATAACCTATGGGAAGGATTGATTTGAGGATGAGGCATTAGCATACTGACTCGCCTTCTTCCTTCCCTTTCTTAGTCGAATGGAACTTTTTTTGACTCTATTTCGAATAGAAATAGGAAATTAATAAAATAAAAAAATAGAAAGAAATAGATAATCAGTTTTATCTATAAAAGGAGATCATATGAAAAATGTAACCGATTCTTTCATTTCTTTGGGTTACTGGCCATCTGCCGAGAGTTTCGGATTTAATACCGATATTTTAGCAACAAATCCAATAAATCTAAGCGTAGTGCTTGGTGTATTGATTTTTTTTGGAAAGGGAGTGTGTGCGAGTTGTTTATTTCAAGAATAAGTTGGATACAACCAACTGTACTTTTCTCGTTATAACTAGGAAAAGGTGCATGATCCCGCGAATTACTTCTGACAAAATGAAGAAATCATATTGAAGAACCATAGCATTTCGTGATTCATTGGTAAATCAACTTTGATTCTCTATCAACCAATAATGTGGGACCATTAACATGGTTAAAGCTAAACCGTTTGAAGTCCGGACGCAGCATGGTACTCTTTCTACTACTATTTTAATACATAAATCGTTTCAAATAGTTGGGATTTTTTTTTTCGATATAGAACACTCATGTCGATAAAATGATTTGAACCCCGTTTTTTTATTATTTTATTAGAATTTTTTTGTAAAAAAACTGGAAAAACAAGGATTTCATCCTCATTTTTTTCTTTTTTATCCAATGCTGAATCGATGACCTATGTTATGTATAAAGTAAGAAAAATTCTTTGGATTTGAAGAAAAAAAAGAAACAACTTTGCTGACAATTGTTTGTTTAGTCAGAAGAGTCCTCCGAATATTCGGGTCTTGGATTAATGATCAATTTTTTTTTTCTTTCTGGAATATGAATAAAGAAAAGAGGATAGGCTCATTACATTCAAAAAGATATATGGGAATTTGCCAGAAATAATTGCAATAATTGAGCGTGAGAGCCAAATGAATCGAAAGATTCATGTTTGGTTCGGGAAGGGATCGTCGAAGTTTTGAAATGAATGGAAAGACAATCTACTTTCATTAAGTGATTTATTAGATAATCGAAAACAGAGGATCTTGAAAACAA